AAGCATAGTGCTTTCAGGCTGAGGTTGAGGGTTCAAGTCCCCCCTTCCGCTCCTTGGGATGGGTCGCACTTCTTTCTTAAGCGTCATCTTAGGCTCCCATCATCGATTCCTTCAAAGTCTTAGTTATGTTGAAAGAAATTAAGCAGCTAAGATGACGCTGAGTTGGAATCGATTTGCTTAACCTGCTAATGCACGGAGATTAGCCAAATGCTTCAATATGAGGACGTCGGCAATGGTTTGAATGCTCGCACAGACGGAATAGAATACCGGATTGGACCTTAGCCGCTCGGGAATCGAATCCTTCGGAACCAGGAAAGGAAATCGCCACGACGCTGACATCTTTTCATACGTACGTCACCCGGAGTACAGGCAAATTCGGAAGAAGCCGCTTACACGACTTCCACCCCTTACCACACTTCCAATACAGACAACTCAAGCTTCAGGTTTGACATCACTCCTGCAACTGCAAGACAAAGACTCAATCAAGAACCGGATAAAAAGAAGAAGAAATCGACTTGACTTTAAATAAAGGAGTCAAACTTACTGTTTGCTTGCATTAAAAAAGGCTTGCTTCTTTCTTTTGAAGATGGTTGAACGGAACCAAGCCCAAGGGCAATAGCTGACATTGTTGAATTAGCTGACAGAAGAAGCGAAAGGTATTCTGATTTAAGTTCGCCCAATCCTCGCTCGTCAGGCGTCGCGGACCTATTTGCCTAAAAAAGTCTATCATTTAAATATACGGAAATGGGCTGACAGGAGGAAAGCATTGCTTTATGCCTAGGAAAAGGCAGGAGGGGTCTCTGGCTAAGACTGAGTTAGATCAGGTGACTCAGACTGAGTGGAAAGCGTGAGTTGGCTTTCTGGCGAAAAGGTAGGAGGAATTGGTTCCAGCCTACTCGTGATGTTCCTTGCCTGGTTCGCTATAGGAAGTGCTTTTTTCAGCAAAAGGGGAGGGGAGGGAATTCGATGAATCTGAAGCAGCTGGGGCGTTAAGCGTTCATCCATTGAAACTATTTTTACCATCTAACTAAATAAGAAAACTAAGGAAGCCCGAGCGTCATTATTAATCATCTCAGTTGGAATTTCCATCAAGATGATGTCTATATGCTGACCTTTTCTCGCTGACGCGTATAAATTTGAAAAGTAAAGACTACTGACTGCTCAAGCTAAAGAAGCTGTAGGACTGGAATTTTGCTTTTGCAGCCTATACCTCCTCAAGACTTTGTCTATCCCTTCTGTCATTTGTCATCTTCTTCTCAGAAGCCCTCGTACTCCCTTGAAGTTCTTCCGTATGTCCTCATCTTGTGCTTGTAAAAAACCTCTTCTCTTATTGGGATTTTTGGGAACTTAGATAGCTAGGCTATCCAGAACTACACTCGGCTTGATCCTATCCAGGAGGCAGGTATGTAGGCAGATCTATCATATACTGTAAATGTTAACGGAACTCCATATGGAGATAAAGTAGGAGCTAGCTAGGGCAGTTCACGAAGGGGAACAAAGTCTCGCCTTAGGCTATTTACTATTGTACTCTCTCTTTCTCTTTCTGTCTTTACTCTCTGTCTTGTTGAAGACTTATGGTAGTGGTATCGTTGCTTGGTGGATTGAATATCTCTTTCCTTGAAGTCGCCTTCTTCCTCTTCCTAAAATCCATTATATTATTCTTAGGCTCCTCTAAAACGTTGACTAATGCTTCTACCGTTACAGATATGCTCTCCTAAATAAAGACCTAACCATTTACATTGGTAGTTGATCTTGACGCTCTCATGTTCAAAATCTTCTGTTAGAAGACAACCTAGGGCACTTCAGGATGCGCAAGCATAGAATCCTATGAGGAAGAGGGAATCATCTTTCACTGGGGCGAAGCGCTTAGTGGAAAGTAAAGGACTATAGCCAGAATAGCTTTCTATATGGGGGAAGGGGACTCTTCGAATGCCATCCGTCTTTTCTTATGAAATTGAGCGCCCCTATTCTCATTTTTTTCTCCTGTTCAAGACACAGAAGCGAAAAGAAACCTTTAAGCGCTTTATAACCTTAAAAGTGCCTATGGTCATGTTCTTGGTGAAGTTTGCTCTAGGAGCATCATATGATCATGTCTGAGGTTCCTTGGATCATTTTATTCTCTCACAGTTCGTCGATGGGATCTCGATTGCAAGGCCACTCTCGATTTGACATCAGGTTCCCCGAAAGGAATCCTCTGTCTTAGAATGACGATGTTCTCAACACCTTTGCATCATGTATGGGTACTCCGGTGAAAATAGATAGAAAGTCTCACTACCCGTGGTTTCTAAGGGCGTAGCGGGGCTATAAGATAAGGGCTGCTTTAACGCGATTATAAAAGTTATTATTCCATCGGTGGCGTGGACTCTTTCCGGTATTCTTCCACGCCAGTCTATCTATCCTTGTCTAAAGAGTCTACCTTATAGTATTAAGTGCTGAGTGCTTTGATATCGAGCCAGCATCTACAATTGCAGTGAAAAGGTAAGCCCTTCCAGCTGCTCTAAGAGAGTCAATCGCTCTATCAGTCCTTCTATGTTCCAGTGAGAAAGCCTTTGACTTTACATCTAAATTTCTATTTATAGGTCCATTGATTGACTCTTTCCTCAGCAGATGAGTGGCCGTATTCGACCGACACCTCTTACGGCTAGTGCGCTATTTGAGATAGTTGAAAAGGGGTGTATCGATAGAAAGTATTGAATCAATAATCCCTCGTCATTGCGTTTACGTTGAATGCATGCTATACCTTAGGCCTCAATTAGCAGTCGTAAGGCCGACATCTATTCATCATAACGGAATTTCTCTTGCTTTGCTGTCCTCCGCTCTAATAGTCGAAAGGAATCTTCCTTCCTTCACATCATACTTTACACACTCTTCCTTATTCCCATAGGGACCGATTGCAACAAGTTCTCGCAACTCGTAAAATTCTTCCGTCAGTCTATCACATTTCGAGTGTACCGCGTCGTGCAATGCTTTCTCACTCGTTAAATCTTGTTTTGTTAATAAGAGCACAGCCTAGGACTGGGGATGAATGAAATAGGATTACCCGAATTTTCATTGTCAGGTTAAAAGTCTTACGAAGTCTATATGAACTCTTAGATTCACGGAGTATAACGACGCATTAAATAGCTGAAGTAACCTTCCCTTCCGTATTTGATTTGGATAGGTATCGTGTACGTAAAGTAAAAAGAAAGAATTCGTTCCTTCAACCTCTTTTTTCGTGGTAGGTAGGAGAGAGAGTATAAGGATCAGATTCTTTCTTCAACGGCGGATGGAGAGGTGGGAATCGACCATTACTGGCAGTAAAGGCAAGGCACTCTCGGAGTAAATCAGTCAGGGAGGGAATGAAAGACTTAAGAGCCTTCTTATCCTAAGCTTCTCTTAGGGATTAACCCACCCGTCGTACAAGGAAGGGATTTAAACGCAAGCTGGCTTGTCTTCGATTGGCCCGGTTGTCATTCTTTTTTCTCCTTGCTAGTTACTTAGAAAAGGAAGGTTCAGTAAAGATAGGTCCTTCCCCTAAACCCTAAGCTAAGTCATATTCGATCTATAGGAAGACTAACTACAACCATACTAAAAAAGTAAATTGACTAACTTCAAAGTCGGGCTTGCTATCTAGACTGACTGCAGCATACAAGGGGGATTTTCTTATTTCTCCTTAATTAACCTTCCTGTACCGTAAAGCTATTCTGACTAGGTTAATAGAAGAGGATCTCTAACCATACATACCATACTAACGGAAGGAAGGATCGACTCTTATCTGGTAGCATCCTTTTTCGTATTTTTATTTTCTATTAAAGAAGGCTTCGTTTAACCCCACTAAGGACTAAGGGCTAATACATCCCCCCAGGAGCAGGACGCCAGATAGAATTCCCGAGTAGTAAAAAGTAAAAATACTGAAAGGAAAGGTGGAACCATCCCCTGGGATGTTTTTGATCCCCCGAAAAAGCCCCTATTCCGCTCCCTGGGTATATCCGCACTTTTTTTCTTTATTGTTACAATTAGGATCCTTTATCTATAGCGATACGAATGAATACAGTTGAGGCGGTGCTCATTACGCTCCATTGAAGAAAATCCCTATAATAGATTGATTTTCTTGGGATGGTAGTGGGAGCCCTATCGTTAGAAAGACAAGTTCTCAAGTGCAGGGATAGCAGAGCAGCTAAGCCAAACTAGCCAGTTGAAGTCATAAGTGTGGAGCGCGTTGGAATTGTTTTTGATATCCTTCCTTCTGTAGTAAAAAAAAGAGTACTTTCCATCGCATCGAGAATAGTATTTTAATCCTCTCCTCTGCCAGTTACTTCGTGTAAAAGCAATTTCTCTCCCTATTTTTACAGAAAGTGTGATAAAGGGAACCTCGCCTCCTTCTGTATTGGATTCCATATGCTTTTTAGCTTAGGTATTGACTTTCCTGGTTGGATGGATGAGGTCAATGTAACTACCATTCATTTCAATTTAATAGCAGGTATATCCTTTCCGTATGCTTCAAAGAAGTGCATGGAGGGAATTATAAAATAAAGAAAACAGGCTCCCGGACGGCTAGCCGCTACAAGGAAAGGATATAATAGACTAAGACTATATAAGGAGAATAATTATCTGCAAAAAGGCCTTCCTTCAAGTATGACAAAAGGATTACAAAAGTGCTTAGTTCTTGATTGGATCACTGAACTTGGTTCACTGAGGAATAAATCAAATTAATAATCTGCTTACTGACGGAAAGTAAGTTTCCATGCCATTATTATAGCTCCCGGAAATCCCCGAATCCAAGATCAAGGCTGAATGGAATGAATTGGAAAGCGGAAACAAAAGAAAGGGAGAAGAGGGGGCACTCGTTGGTCTCAATCCTTTTTCGGCCTAATTCAAGAACTAAAAGTTTAGTAAAGCTAGCACCCTAAGAGCAGCTTTAACGTAAACAAAGAAATTTCCCCCCGAAAGGCCAATGCTTTAACTGATTGAGAAAGGAGCTTAACCCAGCGTACAATTAATTAGTTACCGGTGAAGAAGAATGGACAAGTTTGTGTTTGCATCGATTTTCGAGACCTTAACATTAACAAGGCTGACTTTTTATCTAACTTTCCACTGTCACACTATGATATCCTCGTGGATAAGACCGTTGGCCACGACATTCATGGACGCTTTCGCTTTCTCCGGATATAACCAGATGAAGCTTGCTAAAAAAGACAAAATCATTCACTAGACCATGGGGGAACCTACTGATACCTTGTCATGCCATTCGGACTTAAAAATGCTGGACATATCAAAGGAAAAACATCTTTCCATGATATGCTGCATGGAGGTATACGACATCAAAGTGAAATCCAAGACAGGGGAAGCTCACCATGAAGCCAAAGAGTCCTCGAAAGAGCAAGAGCCCTAAAATACAAGCTCAAGATGAATCCAAAGAAATGCGTTTTCGGTATATCTGCCGGAATGCTCCTCGGCTTTATTGTCAGGGGGATAGAAGTTGGTCTGTCCAAGGTGCGTGCTATACTCGATATGCCTCCGCCCTCAAAGAGGGAGCGAGGTCTCATTGGCAGACCTGATTAACTGCAAATGTAATATTAGGACGAGTGAATGTGAGGTACTGCAAGGCTCCAACTAAACTTCTGTATCGTTCAGGATTTTTCTTTTTGATTTCTCTCCACAGAAACTTTGTTGCTGGATGCCAATTGGTGTAGGAGCTGGGACTTTTGTACTTTTGAAGACGGACCTTCAGAAATGGGTTGACTTTGGTGAGCGTCAATATATTCTATAGCGTCCCGCGGTTCCAAGTATTGAGTTGAGCCCTGCATACTTAATCAGACTTTCTCAAAATCGAACCGCATGGGTTAGGAGTAGTAAAGGAACGATCTGAGCATCCACTCTTAAGGCGCACCTACTCTATGACGCTCGAGGTTGTTATCAGGGCTCAGATTCTTCTTACTTCCTTTCTCTCTCTATTATTCAAAGATCACTGGTCTATCCAAGATCTAGAACAGTCATTTCCTTGGCTGAGGGCTCGAAGGCTGGAGCGATGGTTTCTTAGTTTACTTACGATTCAAACATGATTTGGGCATGAAAGATGGAAGGGCCGGCATATGCTTTTTATGTAATAACGGTTTCAGGGGCCTTCACCTGGATTCGGTTCGGGCTAAGAAGAAGCCTTTTTCCCGTGACGTGATAAGTGAGCTACGCTTAGTAAACTACTTTCCAGAACTGGGATAAGAGCCAAAATTTGGGAATCGGCTGTGAACTTATACTTGGAATTCCCCTCTTTCGAGGTCGGTCCTTTCAATCCACTAGAAGTGGACTTACCGACTTATCCACTGCTCCTCTCTTACCAACCGGTGTACCAAAGAAGGCCTCAACCACCGAGGAACTGTGAGCAACTCACTCCCTAAAGGCAGATTCTTCTATTCCAAAATGTATTGTTGAAGTCTGATTCAAACTGCAATTGCCCGAGGAAATTGAAACTTTGCTTTAGAGCTTGAGATTTTTAAGGAAGGAAGATTGTGAGAAAAAGTTGATCTATCTCTTTCTTTGGATATTGGGGGGCTTTTCCTGAAAACGTAATTAAGCCTCACGTCTTGCCGCATGGATACGCATACTCTCGTATGGACCTATCCTTGAGCGATAGGATTCTATTCGACTTCTCATGAAAGAATGAAAGCCCACCGCCACCAACAAAGGAATTTTCGGGTTAATATATGACTTTGCCCTGGCTGGCGTGAGGAAAGTGATCCCGAAACCGACAAGCAATATCTTCTCTCTTCTGACCCCAATGTCTTAGTCTACTTTTTAAGGATTGGGGGAGATTTTTTATAGCTAGCGTTTAGAAAGTGCTTCGAAAGGCTTCATCGATCGAGACTCAAACGATCACATATAGATAGGGGCGAGCTGTGCAACTTCTTGGAAGAAAGCAACCTTTCGCGCAGCTGACACACTCCTCCGCTCACTCCTAAGTTATAATAAGACAAGTGCTTCAGGTTAGGTCAGGAAGGGAAAGTGACTAAAAATGTACATCTATATATGTAATGTATATGAGGAAGGGGCAAACAGGCGTCAATCGGGAAGCGGCAGCTTCACTGACTTCGCCTAATGTAGGTTCTACTGACTTATGCGGCTAAGATGAGATAACGAGTGTCAGCGGTTAGCGAATCCCATCCTCAACTAAACCCGGGATTCTTTCGCCGATTACTTCCCTTGCCTGCTTCTAATTTTCTTTGGCATTCTAACCGTAGGCTCGATTCGCTTCCATCCTATACCTCCTATCGAATGGATTTAAATACAAAGAGATTTTGGCTTAGCCAATGCTTACTGATAGAATAGATGTAGAGCCGGGAAAGACTGCAAGGCGGGAAGACTGAGAACTAGCCCTTTGTTTGAGGAGCTCTCTATTACCATATGCAGAGGGGGAACCAGGTTCCGGATAGAGTAAGATAATAAAGAGAAAGAAGTTCTTTATGGGGAAGCTCTTACACTCAGCTTAGCAAAAAGCATAAAACCTCACTGCGATCGCGTCAAGGCTTGCAAGGATCGAACACTTCTCAACTCAAGCCAGACTCGCTTTTCTTGCTGCGAGAAGAGCAGCTAAAACAACAAATGAAAGAGACTGAAAAGCCTTCCACTTTCATCTGCAACTGAATGAGAGAGAGGCTGACATGACGGTTAATCTAACCTTACCACAGACGTCTGGGTCACACTCTCGGGATCTGCTACAGAAAGAAGTCGTGGATCCAGAACCAAAGAAAGAAGGGGAACATTGTCCTTGCGTCATATTTCTACAAGAATCCTTCACGAGCAGGACCCAGCACCTGTAACATGGTTGGCTTCGGGAGCAACTCAGATGAAGAGCTTAACTTCTCAGAATAAGAAGAGCTGCAGATGGTAGACCAGAGCGGACCGGAGAGCGAACCTTAGAGTTCTTCTCAACTGCCTTAGATTAGAGTTCTTACCCAGCTTCGGGCCTGATCCACTGCTGGTTCAGAAAAGAGGATTTGAACCAACCAGACGGTCTAAGCTCACCTCTAACCAGTAACCTCGCCCGGAAGAGGTTGATTCTTGCCTTCGTAATCTTCTCTTCAGCTGTGAAGTTACTCAACTATTGATTTCATTAAGGCAGTAGATTATTTTGACTGGATTTCGAACATCGTCCTCGTGCCCTTCAAGGATGGACGTGTTCGCGTATGCATCGATTTTAAACTATAAAAAGCATGTTCCAAAATCTTCTTTTCCTAGTCTTAGTTTCGTTAAAGCAATATTGGATAGAGTACCTATGAAGATGTGCAGATTTTTGACTTATAAAGCCTCTGTCGCACTTTCTATGGCACGTTAGGAGCACCTCAGAAAAGTATATTGGTTTAAAATTCTACTCCCAAGCTCGATTTCGCTAGTTGGTACGTCAATTGCTAATGGGACGGTTAAAGACTGAAATCCGAGATCGGTTCCTCTTTTGGGGAGTTCACTCTCAACCAAGCGCGTTAAAGGAAGACCTATGATGTGTTAAGAAGTTCTCTAGTCAGAAATCACACATGGGAGTATTTCCAAAGATTCTCTCGGAAAAGGGTTCTGGTAAAGCTTTTCTTGTACCTGCGAAGAAAAGTTAGGAGCACACCACGTAGAAGGTTGTTTTTGGGACAGCTATCGAGATTCATTCTTTAGGGCAAAGCAAAGAAAGGCATTCGTGTGAAAGTCTTATTTATTCCTATTATGTTATTATGTGCGGCTATTACGGAATATCCGAGACTTGGCAATATAAAGACTTCCGCTAAGCAAGCCATGTCATTCATCAGAGAAGTAGACCGAGTCATTACAAAGTCAGTCCCAAGGAGAACCGAATTCGTCTGTCGGGAGAGCAACTTTCTTATTTGAAGGAGGGTTAGCCAAAGAAAAGGGCCATCTCCCCCTTCGAGGACTTTTTTTCATATCATATTAATCGGTGAAGGAGTTCCTTCTGAGAGCCCTTGGACAAAAAAAAGCTGCTCTTGGGAATTTTTCTAGCACTCGAACTGCCAATCTCTAGTTCTTGATAGCTAGGTCAACGGCAATGGCTTCTACTATCTTTTCTAAGTATCCCGGGTAAAGGGAATCGTCAAAAAGAGCTCTGGCGAGTACCTATGCTCAGTCTTGCTAAAACTTCCTTTCTTGCCTACGAAATGTACGTTAGACGTGCTAATACCTGGTGGTTTGCTCAATTTCGGTGGGACAGGCTTCACACCTAGCCATGCTTACACTCTTGCGAAATAAATCGGATTGTGCGATTTGGAATTCAATGAACAGTCGTTTCCTTCTTGCGCTTAGTTGCCAGTGATAGAAAGAATTCTGTGGCTCGATACCTCGGTGATTGCTATATAGGCTCCTTCTTGCCTTCTTTATCACAGCGTGAAGTGAAGATGACCCTACGATGTCTTTTTCTGTCGGTTGGTAGGTTGCTACTTTCACGTTAGTTGTATGGCGAAGTGAAAGGAGGTTAAACGAAAAAATTCCTTCTATTCCAACCGGGCTAATCCCAATCCCATGCATGGGTCTGGCTTGCCTATCGGTTACGAAATATCCGATGTTGAAGCTCGTTCGGGTAGATCAGGCAGGAAAAAGAATTATTTGATGTTTCCTCAATAGCAGCTTCTTTGAGAACAGCCAATGAGTGCACAAGAGCTGATAGGCCAAGAGTTGATTCAATTGCAGCATTCGATGCCTATTCTTTCTATTCTATATCTTCTTTTCTTCCCCACTTGTCTTAGTAGCCTTTCCTCCCCTTCCCCAGCGCAGATTTCACTTACTTGCCTTAGGGCAATCTACATGGAGTGAGAAGGATTTTATGCTGTTAACTTAGTTAGTTAGGGTACTGGCTTCACTAACGATGTCAAAGAGCTCCCTCTATGCAACCAAGCCTCCTTCTTGCCGGTGTAATGCCTTCAAAAATCTCCCATCGCCTAGAACAGCAAGCAAGCCCTTCTTCTCGTCGCAACATCCCTCGGAGCTGAGTCAAAACTACTCTGACAGAGGAAGCAGCTCTGACATAAGCGATTGGAAGATCTGATGAAGTTACTATCCCCGCTGGCTTAACTGATCGCCTAAGGGACGAAGTAACTAATGCATAAAGACTTTAACATTTGATTTTTTCTCTAATTTAATAGACGATTTGCTATGTTTTCTTTGTTCTGTAAGTTTACTTCGAGGAGGTCTGAGCTCTTTGGTGATTGGCGTGATTCGTCTTTGGTATGGAGGAGACGCGAACATCGTGATTGGGTTGCCTTCACTCGGTCTACTTGGGCGCGTTCCCCGAAGATTACTGGGGAGGTCCGCTTTGTACACCAGGAAGGTGCGTATTTTTATTCCTTTTATAAAGGACCTTGGAAGGCTTATGGTGCTACACCCTCTCAACTACCTTTTCCAATTCCTACTTAGTTAGTTTTGTTACTTTTCTTTTTTTATTGTTAGGCTTCTCCGCGTGGTGGTTTCTTGCTCCTGATATTCTGATTTTCAATCCGTCATGTCTTTCTTCCTTTAAAACTTTCAATATATAGAGGTGCTTCGGGATATTTTTACTAAAAAGAAGAAAATTGTAAATACAATCCACTGTTCGTCTACTGACCTTTTAGAAACAAAAAAAGAAGAATTATACTTGTAAACTTACTCAAACTCCAATCTACATTGAGGGGGATTATGGGGACTGTGGCCTATTCATTATGAATGAACAATTTTCGAAAATTCAATATAGACGGTCGATTTAGCACAGGATGGACAGCTTCCACGGAATTCGAGACCTGCCTCGATAATCTCGATAATGAGGATCTGTCTGCCTTAAGCGCCCCGCTTTCGCTATCCAGAAGGAATGACGATACGGGTGCTCGATTTGCAAGAAGTGGGTGTCTGGGGTAAAGGGTAAAGCCAAAGCTGCGTCTTATCCGACCTCCCTCTTTGTCCTTACCTATTACACGGTCCCTCAAGAAAGAAGGAAGAGCCAGAAAAGACGATAGATAAGCAGAAGAAGATGAAAGAGAAAGCGTCAGGTCGGTGGATTACAAAAAGAGGATAAGCGGCTACTAGGTGGGCTTAGTCTTTGACTCTCAGTCCAAAGCTCGGCCTCCTTTGACATAGGCAAACCTACTTTGACTGTAAAGTCAAGCAATAAGTCACTGAACTTGCGTCAGGGAGAATCGGGCAGCGGAATGTGTAACCCCTAGCCGAAGGGGAAAACCTCGCCCGGAAGAGGTTTTGATAGATCGCAGAATCCGAAAAGCAGCTTAACAGTGAGCTCGGCTTGTCCATAAAAATCGGCTGATCACTTCCCCCTATGTTGTAAGTGTAAGCAATGTCAGCGATAATTAGTCAAGTAGAAAAGGCTCCCAACAAGTTTCCTGTAAGTAGGTTGAAATAAGGGCAACTTTTTGTTTGATTGCAGCCAAGGCAAGAATGCCACGAATGGTGGTCATTTTAGCAACCCGGGGCAAATGTTTCTTCTATCTCGTCAGGGGTTCGACTCAATATTGAAGAAGGAATCCTTTAGCTACTAATAACGCCTTGTCTCTTTCTACTGAGCTATCTGTTTTATGCTCTTTGAAGTAAATTCACTTGCAGCCAATGGCTTGTTTCCCTGCAGGCAATGAGACTAAGTTTTCTTCTTTTTTTCTTGCATAGTCTTTCTTCAGCAAGAATGATTGGAAGCTTCAGCAAATAATTCAGGTTCATGAGAAGATTGAACTGACATGAGGTAAGCTCGATGTTTTAGAAAAAACGATTCATAAAATAAGACAAAAATCCTTCAACGGGATAAGAAACTTGAGAAGATCAACGAACCCGAGAGAAGGATCCAGAATCTAAGGAAGCGACTGGAAGGAAAGCAACTGGGCGTCACTGCTGATCTTCGTCAGTAGTCTGAGGGAAAGAGACTGTAATCGCCGCCGAGAAGAAACATGCTGTTCCGGATGACTGGAAGCCTCTGAGGTCAGCTGAACAGGCTGACAATCGGCGGAAGATGCTGGCCTGAAGAGTGAGGCTGATCCATAAGAACGACTGCAGAAGAATGAAGTTCGAGTTGATGAACAGGGCCATAATACATCTCCATCACCATTCTCCTCCAGGGCTTCTTAATTAAGAAAAGGAAAATCTGTTGTGACCTCATTAAAGAGAACATTCAAGGATACATCGAGTCTCTTGGATTTCACGTCATAGCATCTATCTATATTCGGACTGAGCATATCCAAAAAAGACACAAGTCCTTGCCTTGAGGACAATTTCTCTCTTAACTGCGCAAGAATATGAACAAAACACCACCACGTGCATCCAAACAAAAGCAAATGCCTATAGGATGGTGCTGCCCCAGTAAGAAGTTCGTGAGGTGCCGCTGTAGCTTCTTTCCTCTCTCTTCTCCCCCAAAACAAAAGAAAGACGTCCTTTCTTTATGCACATTCATATACATAGCCAGACACAAAGGTGTACAATCCGGTCAAAATCTGTAGTTCTTTAAGTGACTCTAGGTTTTCTTACTTGCTCTAGTGGCTGGCAAAGGCCAACCGAGAGGGGAGAACGAAAGGCTCAGGAATCGACCCAGATTCGTGGAATTTAAGTAGAATAATTGGATTATCGTAGAATAAGAAGAGCCGTCTTAGGAAATGACTTAACTTAAAAAAAAGACGGATTCTGCTGCTGCAAGGCGAGAGAGCAACTTGTCTGGTCTTGCGGTGCACTCACTCCCGTTACTTCAATGAGATGAAGCTCTTTCTCGACTCGAGACCTTCACCCCTTACAACTCGCACCAATAGCGGCACTGAGCGGCCGGAGATTGATTGAAAAGGCAGCCCAGCCAGCCCGCCTCTGACGGATTGTGATAAAGAGCACACACACGGGACCTGACCTACTAATCATCATCTCATGACGCGCGAAGCAAAAAGAAAGGTCCCCCCTTCCCGCCCCCCCTAGCCACCTACCTACTCGTGCTCGTAGCTCGATCGGAGGTCTTCAGTGTGGTCCGGCGGAAAAACAGAAGTCGTCCTCCTCTTCTGATACGTGAATTGCTCAGTAGTGCTTCGCCACTACCGTAGCTGGCGGAAATAGCTTAATGGTAGAGCATAGCCTTGCCAAGGCTGAGGTTGAGGGTTCAAGTCCCTCCTTCCGCTCCTGGCTTCGTCGTGGAATTTGTCCCCGTCCCAGTGAGACTTATAGGTCCATGTACTATCTCCATGACTCACCGTCCCTAGTGATATCTGAATGAAAGGTGTAAAGATATTGAAGCGAAAGCAGACATGCTGCTCACTGGCGTCATCGGACTGTCTCTACCTTTTTTTACTCCTTATACTGGTTGGAAGCTTGAAAGAGGGAATTCTCTGATCTGATCTATGATCCGGAAAGTGCGATAGTCTTTTTTCGATTCTTTAATTGGAACATCAAAGGGCTATTCATAAACTTAAACAGCCTTTATTCTGACCTCTTATTGTCGGAGATAATCGGAGATATATTAGTATTCCTATAAATTCCTTTTGAATAAAGCTACGCTCCTTCAAGCGAAATAAAGAAAATAGAATCGCACTTTTCAGGCCTCTACCAACAACCAAGACGCATGAAAGCGGTTTCCAGCGCTGCTGGGCAGAAAGACATGATGGCATGAAACTCGATTACGTACGCTGATTGTTCGTCCACTTCAAACGCTCAAAACATACCATTTTCCGTGTGAAATGACAGGGATTGGGTTACTTAGGGAATTCCAAGCAAAGCAATCTACGCAATTTCCGGGTTCAGTAGTAGGAAAGAAGGGGACCTCTCAAACAATTTAAGAAATTAATGTTCTAGGGCATCTTTTTAGAATAATAATGTTCGCATTTTACCAGGCTTTTTGGACGTTCCATGATTAAACCACTGCGCGGCACTTTCGAGATGCCACCTTGTTTATAATATAAAAAAGTATTTGAAATTCCATTTGACTCGGGGCGATCCAGTCACCCGGAGAATTGTTTATTATTTATTTCAAATTTTCTTTCTTTTTTTGAGTACTCTATTCACTACGCCATCTCAGCAGCTGTGACTTGAACTGCGTTGAGATTTTCTTCTAGTTTCATGGCACCGGAAATGGATTAGGGTGAGCCAGAAAAGGAGATTCCTTGATCGAGGATCTGAGTTAAGCCGCCTCGGGCTGCTAGCCCAAGAGAATGAAGGGAAGGACGACCTACCATGATACTTTGAAAATGAATCGACTGTTCTGACTGATAATTAGCTCTTGCAATAGATTCATCGCATAACTTTCTTTCCTCGACAATAAGGAATTAAGTAGTCACAAAGGACTAGTTGACTTAGAACAAAAAGATCAATTCACGTCCTCTGATAAGAATCTCTCAGATTCGGTTCTTGAATCTTTACCAGCCGTTACAACGGATTAAGAGCAAGATTCTCGATGTCAAACCCCTGAAAAGGAAGGTTTGCGGGAAGAATTGGACTGAATGTGAAAGTTACTGTTCGAGAATGCCTTACTTCATCCGCAGAAAGAGAAGTTGCTGTTTTCGTCTTTTCCGCTGTTATCAGGCTTACACAGCCGGAGCTCTTTTGCGGGAGAACGGCTGTTATGTTAGCTGCTTATCGGGCTTTCTTTTTCACCTGGAATTGAACTGTAAGAGAACCAATCCATTGTCTTCGAATAGTAAATATATGCCTTTCCAAAGCCAAACGGCATAGAAGGAGAATAAGAGCTCTTAGCCTTCTGACGTTCCTGTTGATGAGAACGCAATCACATCCCTTTCTGTTGAGCAGGATCGGCTTCCCCGATCGATTCCCCGCAACAAGCACCGTTTAGACAGACCAGTTAGTGAAGTATGCCAATTCAAACTTCGCATGACTTTCTCGTCCTTTCCCTTTCAGGAACGAGATGGCTTATTTCGTTCACATCGAAATTTTGTTTCGTGAGTTAGGTCACATATATAAAGAAGGAGTCTTTCGAGCAGGACTCCAGTAGTGTGGAACTCTCAAAGGCTATGTCGGCACTTGCCGCGTCCTCTCCACAACTTTATCCTTTCGACAGGAAAGAAAGTCATTATAGATTGAGTTCCTCAGCCTGACCCCGACAGAAGTTCAGTACAGGAGGTCGGCTAGCTCCGTTCTTCCCCTGGGTGACGAGCGAAACATCGACCTCTCCACCTGCTTTCCACCATAGGGAGACACATGACGGTGGGTGGACAAGGAGAGTTGGCCGTCTAAAAGCTCTCTCTTCGCAAAAAGAGCAAAAATTTTGGGCGAGGGAGGGAAACTTCTCAGTTGAAAGGACGGCTGCGATCCTATTTAAAACTAAACTAAAGGATTCTACCTTTCACCACCACCCACGGGGAAGGAAAGTTCCTTTTCAGGAGGATTGAAGAAAGGGGGAAGAAAGAAGGTTAGAGTAAGGCTGTTCTCCTCGTTCAAACAAAGAACTTTGTTATTGCCCTCGGCAGGGAGGAAGGAAAGTCAAAGTAGCCGCTCAACACTCACGAGGGAGATAGCCTAGGCTAATCACGCACCTCCAAAGAGGCATCGATACGTCTTTCCCCGTTGATGAAGCCCGGAAGAAAGAGACTTCTCAAACAGACTTTCGACTCCGATGCCTTTGAATCCGTTGATTGAATGTCTATAACACTTTCACATCCGTTGAAGTTGGTTGTGAAGTGCTTTTTTCCTGCTTTCAATTGAGCGTAGTTGCCATACGTTAACTTGTCAGTAGATCCACAACGCTTAGCTCCGCTTCCGCACTATCTCCATGGAGAGAAGTAAGACGCCGCTTTCTCACGATTGGCAAAGTTTCGACGAGCACGTCATCAAGGAGATTTGAAACATCGAACGCCTCCTTCTCCCCTTATTCATTCGATAGGGGCTGTTAACCTTTCTTTGACGGCTCGTCGCTTGCGCCACCACTTGCTCCAGTTCGGGTTACAGAGATTGACTCTGTCTCGGATAGAAAGAAAAAGTCCATTCACGAACCACTTCTTATTCAATCAACGTGTCGCCCTCATGAAGCACTACTCCAAACAGCGCCAGGAACGAGAAAGAAGTCTAATTCGAAGCGCCTTGTGCGTCTAAGGATCGTGACGGCAGAAATAGCAGTAAACTGCGGCTTCTCTCAAGGTCTGAGTTCACAACTGACACGTTTTCGTTATTGTGTGTGACGTCCATAGCATTTCAGCAGAAGAAGAATGGAATGAGTAAAAAAGAAGATTGCGAGTGGGAAGAGCGGGATCGAGAAACTTTGAGGATATGTCCTTCTTATCCCCTCCACTCCTGGCAGTGGGAGTCGGAGATAACCTGGTGCAGGACCTTCATAGGTAGGGGGTCTACCCTATAGGTTAGGTCCATTGCACTTCATAGCAACTCACGAGAGACGGCGGCTGATGATGGTAATAAAATGAGAAAATGGCTCACTCGAAAAGAGCCTTACTCAATGGGGGGCTTTTCCCCGTTTGCTGTAAGCGATCTATCTCTTCTCCTTTAAAGCGAGAAGTACTAAACGGACCTTAAACGTCAGGCAGGAGACAGATCCGAATACTGACTCGAGAAAGAGGCTAAGGTAGCTTACGGGGATGGGGATCAGAAAGACTAAAGCGGGAGTGCAGTTACCATAGCTAGTTTCGTGAGGAAACTCTTTTTCGCAGGTTCAGTGAAGACTTTAAAGCGAGCTTTTTAAAGTGTCAAGGAAGAGAGGGGATAAAAGAAGTGAGTCTTTCAAGCAAGCTTTCGGCTGTGCAGATGGGGAATCTGAAGAGATCAGCGCTTCCGGCGGTTCAAGGACGGGAACCGAGACTCCGGGCAAGTCGATCAGAGCAAGGACCAGAGAGAGACGTTAGAGCGTCTACAGGTTTAGTTCCATCTATCTCTTTCGGGAAAAAGGCGTTTTGGGTACGCTCAAAAGTGAAGTCAGTTAGTGGAACCCGTTATTCTTAGTCAAGTGATTTGCTCAGTAAACGAGTAGAAAAAGCCCTTCTTTCTTCTCAAGTTACAGAAGGGAATAGGAAAGTAGCGACCCCTCTTCATGGCAAAGAGGAACCAGCCACTTCCTTATATACATAATATACATACGCTATGGATTGAGGAGGGGAGAACCGGCGCTACAAGCCCATTAGATTAGTTATCAAATGATCTTTCCCTATAACTCGAAATATCATTACTCAAAGCAGCCATTATCTTATATACGATACCAGAGCAGACTTTCTTTTGGCTTTGAAAAGAATAATCTTTTTTTTCTTGTTAACAGCTTCGAAAGAAGATATTGGAAAAGGTGGATCCTACCTCACTTTTGTTGAGAGAGAATCAAAACTGCTGGCTAATGTTCCGTACCATAGAAAGATTCTTCGAACAATATATACATAGGGAACAGTAGTAGCGCCGAATATGAAAGAGTCCACCCGTTTTAGTGATCGCTAGCTCTTTTCAGTTCAGAAAGGTGCTAATCTCAATAAAGGATAAGCCCCTTCGGTAGGGTGATGCTACTTCTAACTAAGGGTTGAGACGATTCAATAGGCTTGGGGCTCCCTCCCATGCGGGTATCCTTCCGTTTGTTGGCTCCTCAGCACGGCTCGGGGGGAATGAATTAGCTTAGTCCTATGCTTCCAAGCTACCTATGATTTTCTGGTATGGATGAGCTTAACGGAAATCCGCCAGAGCCTTTCCCTTCACTTCTTGAATCAAAATTCTCTCCAATTAAGAGAATAAGAGCTCCCATTTGGTCAATCGACCTGATAACATTGGTCTTTTCATTAAGAACTTGAGAGGGTCTGCTCTTGAGATTAACTTGATCTGATTGCTAATCTTCAGTAGCAACGCTTTTTGCAGCAAAGACCAAAGCGCAGCACAAAACACTTTTTTTTCAATTGGCTTTGAGTTGTTTTATTCCGCCTCTACGAATCGCCGGCTTAAGTAGTATAATGCATTCTCCTTTCCCTCTTTATTCTGAAGTGCTAAAAGTGCTTCCAGAGAATGTTCGCAGGCGGCGAGATCGCTATAGAGGATTCAAGGCTTTTCCCTACAAAACGCCGAAAAAGGGGCTTCTTTTTTACATTACATAAGGTTAAACGAAAGAATAAGAAGAAAAAGAAAATTACACCACTTAAACAGACCTCGGCAGAGGCTCATTTCCAGCCTTTCACTCCTGTGGGAATAGCAGTCAATCGATGACTGACTGTGAAATAAAGATTTCGTAAAGCGTCATCTATTCCGGGTTCCATTTCACTCTCTTTCGGCTCGAAGCCGATAGGAAGTTCAAGTAGAACCGGTCAGTTCCGAGAGACTTCGGGTATTCCCACCATTTCTTCTGATAGGTTACTCTTTGAACTCTTAATTAAAGCACTGTAAAGGAGTGGAACGAAAGCAGACAAGTGAAGACCCAAAGAGAAAGGCTTCTCTTCTAACTAAAGACTACCCGGAAGGAAGCCCAATCGATTCGAGTCGGTCAGTCGAACAAAGAAAGACTGACGTTCGCGATCAAGTTGTTCGCTTCTATAGCGGTTCTGACCATTAAGAAAGGGCGGTTTGCGAAGGTGGTTGCTCTAACTCCCCTTTTTTGAATAATTTTCGTACATCAGTATATCAGCAGATTAGATATGAGGAAGAGCTATGTAGCAAGATCTCCGATCGGGTGAACCCAAACTCTTTTTTCTGCCTCGAGTGAGCCTTGTATTATTGCTTTTTCTTTTAGATGAAAAGGCACACCCGGCCACCGTTACATAGGTTCTTCACTTCGGAAATGCGGAACTTCTTTCGTTATCACCGAATAACGCATTCAACCGCTGTCTTTTGGCACAGGGAAAGGAGAATAAGCCTCTCTAAGGGAAGAAGACCTAGCCCATCTTTCTTTCCTCCATGAGAAAAGACTGCTCAGTGAGACAATGTAGTCAAGTCAATAGCAGCCAGAGCAAAAGATTGATATATAATGACAGTTCGCCTTCTTGTGCCAACATCTCCATACTAAATAGATTTGGAAATACTGTCTTTTACATATCCATACGATTGAGTCCTTGGGTTTCCGAAATAGTGTAATGTAAAAAGAAGTCGAAACCAAGATCAGCAGTCAGTTAAAGAAAGAGTTTTTTGAAAAACTGTTGAAGCTCCTAAAAGAAAAGAGTACAGCGATATCTTCGCCACCACCTCAGAAAAGTCCAGCTCTGAGGCTGTTGCTGCTAAACAGGTTGATCCTGACCACTCCACATGCAACACCGCTCCTCGTGACTCAGTCATGATAACCCCCTCCCCTTTCGCCCCGGGTTGGGTCTGGTCTGGGATCGCTCCCATCTACCTCCTGAGACAATAATCCACCAATAGATTTTTTGTCGAGGTAAGGTAGAGGTTTCCCAGGCTGTGGTGCTACGAGATAGCGATTTATCGTATAGAAGATCACGGCTGTATGACGGAGTGATCAATCTCACAAACTCGAAATTGTATAAGAGAAGAAAGGATAGAAATAGAAGTGCGAGTGCTGACTCACTTTTACCAGGTTCTATACTCCTTAAGGGATCGATTAGGCTACTTTAGCTATATGTTTAACACATCTAATTCGATCAATCTGGTTCGGGAAAGCGGTTCTCGACCGAAGACTGAAAGGAGAGGGAAATCCTTACTTAGCATCACGTGCTTGGTCAAGCTGCTCTTGACCGAGTCATCTATCCCACTGTCGAAAGGGGCTAGCTGTGCCTCAGACTGGCACAAGGGATTGATTTATGCGCTATAGCCTGTTTAAATTAAAGGGTTAGGCTTTCCTTGTCCAATAGGCGCAGGATAAGGCAGATAGAGATATCTCATTAAGAGAGGACGGGACTGATTCATAGATGCAGGAAGGAAAGGTTTAGGTAGCCCTTGCCTACGATTTCTGTCCCGGGTTTCCAGTGAGTGGCCTAAAGTAATTACCGGTCTTAGGTTGATGCGGAATAAGCTCTGAATGCCATTGTAGGAATGGACTAAAGGCTGTTCTTGCGCTACCGAAACGGATTTCTTTCGTTCTCCTTTTCGCTTTATTTGATTTCAATTCTCAGATAGATACTATGAACTCTTAGTCAGACTGTATAATCTAATAGGAATAGGCATAGACGACCTAACTAACTGGATTGCTAGCAGTGAGAATAGCCGAAGCTGATTCAATCGGGTACTTTTTCCTTAACTATTTCCCGCCTTCTTGAGCCATTTTGAGTGCTTCTCGCTGCTGAGAAGCCCTACCTATTTACGTGGGGCGGCTAACTATCATTCTTTCCCTTGTACTTTACTAAATAACTGGTGCTCGCGCACCCGCTTTTTCTTGACCTTTAGACCTTGCTTGCTTTAGTCCTACTATCCCTGGCTCTTGGCTCCTGAAATCTTAGACTATCTTAACTACAAATACAAAAAGGTAATAAAGATTCTATTCTTGACTGACGATGATCTATTGAGTAAGTAACTCGTTAAGTAATAATAAGTAATATCACAAGAACCAGTAATTGGAATTTCATCCCTGAAACTTCTTTTTTTTTATTCTACTTCCTATTTTAGGTAACTAGGAAAAAAGTAGAAAGGAAAGTCTCTATTTCAGTCCTACGACTGAGAATGATGTATATAAAGATAAAGAAGAGTTCAGATAGCCCTTCCCTTGCCTTTTGCAATCGCCCAATTTTGCTTTAGTCTCTTCCTTCCATGAGTTTCAGGTGGCAGCCCAATCCTGTCATTCCTTCCTGAGAATGGATCCCCAATAGCTCGCAGATGAGGAATTCTTCTGCTACGACCCCCCTTACTTAGACGGGCGAGCTAATAAGTCTTGGCTGGGTGCCGGGAATGGAATTGCTAAAGATGGGCGTACTCTTTCTCGGAACGGAACGTAATCGTGGATATTCTTTTCCTGATTGTGATCAAATGATGAGAAAAACGAGCTTCTCAGTAGCGCCTCGAAATGAATGAGATCATGGAGCCGGGTCTGCTAGACCGGCCGGCGTAAGGTCAGTCTTGGACGGGTGAAGATGGAAATTAAAGTAATAGAGTAAAATGCTTTTTTCATAGGGGACGTCCTATTCTCTTTTAAGAACCCCCAAAAAAATGTTTTATCGGCTTGTTTAGAATGGAACAGGTACCAAAAAGTCAGGGACGAATCTTTGGATTGATCGGGCTATTAATTAAAGATAGAAGCGATTTCCAGGTCATGTAAGATCAAAGTGTGATTTTGGAAATGAAAGATTGGGCTGCTTCAGTCCAGATGTAGCTGCGGATGGAGAAAAAGATGGAGCGAAGCAACTCGACAGAGGAGCGAGGCGTTAGAACCCGATCAACATATTCTTTCTCTTGGTGGATCTTGTCACAGCGGATCATAGACTTGCTTATGAGTATGAGCCCTATTACTATCTTTTTCTTTTTTTTATGGCGGAAGTTTTTTACTACTTTTTCCAAAAAAGGAGATCCACCAGCGAATCAAAGAGCAGCATTCCTTCATTGATGGTAAATCGCTTCTTATATACTGACCTCGGCACACCCATATTGACTTCATTCTCCTCTCTGCTATCGGATGCCCTTGCGGAAGATCCTTAACGGCTTTTCTTTTGACTCCATCGGATCTTCTTTGTCCCCGACCTCAAAATCTGGTAAGATGGTCACTTCTTGCCATGTCAGGGAATCCTTCTTTCACTTAAGAAGTCAGATCTTTTCTCCTGCCTTATTGATGTCCTTAAATCGGGTTCTTTCGCTCAATCGATAGTTATTGCTTAATTGAAGCTTGCCCCTTCATTGCATTGTAGAGCCCCCATATGTTCACTAAAGATGAAGAGGCAGGTAGGCTTGCCACCAAAGACAGATCTCTATACTATATATAAAAGAAGGCTTGTCGATGAATTACCTGTCGTCTCCGATAGGTCAACTGTTATAGGATATGCAATCTTTAAATTGACAGAGCTTCGGGTAGATCTGAGTTCATTTCTTGCAGACTTTCCTTCGTCTACCTTCCCCAGACCTCTCTCCTTTCTCTGTCTCCAAAAGACCCATCCTTTTCAGTGAAGTCCCGATTTCACTAATCAATTCAAGATTCGTTACGATCTATTTAAAAAGCCCAATAATTTCATTTCCATTTTTCTCTAGAAGATCCTCGGATGATTGACAGATAGAGTCTGATACTGTAAAATCGTCCTCAGTGGATGAGAAAACTTCTTTAGCTGAACCGGGTAGTTCACAAGTATAGTCTGACCCTCTTTCTTGGTCTTCTTATTCGTGCACCTAAAAGAGTGAGCTGCCGCAGAAGAAGGCTATTCTAGAATCATTTTTATAGAGGGGAAAATAGCTCAGCTTCAAAGCTCCCCCTAAGATATAGAAAAGAATTCCTTGCCTCTTCCTCATCAATATATAAAAGGGAAAGATAACAGGAATCCATTATCATATCAGATAAGAGCCCACGGTACAGAGCTTTCTTTCTTCACACGTTAGCTTAAAAGGATGCACGGGTCGACTATCCTCAATTCGAGACGTTTGATAAGTCAAGTTATCGCAGCCTTTAGATAGCAAGCGAGTTCTCATAGGGAAAAGTTTGATAGAAGAAAAAATAGAATGCCAATAAAGGTGAAATATAATAGGTACTTTACATTCTTTAATTGAATGAGTAGAACTCGAAATCCATCATTGGCTAAGGGCTAAGCTTAAGCTTAATTCCATATCCATAGAAGTAGAATAAGAGTTCAACCCACTCACTTTGAATAAGACAATTGTATTGGATTGGATTGGCGCCGTTCTTTGCCTGAGCTTGTGAAGCGGTAGAAATGATCGCTACCATCTTGCACTCAATCGAATCGAAAGGACCCTGCCTATTATACCAAAAGGAATAATAAGATATGAAAGAAAGTCCACTCGCTGAGTGAAGAAATCCCGCGGGTGACGAGGGACACTTAGCCGACTAAAGCATGAAGAAGGGAATTTCAAAAAGTACGACCATACCACAGCTACTCGAGGGCTAGGCGAGCAATTTGAAGAGGTTAGTTTCAATCACTTGCCTCGAGAGCAGAATCTGATATCAGATGCGCCGGCCACCTTAGCCGCGAAAGCCGTAAATGCGAGGTTCTGACGGTGTTGATGACCCTCAACAGAGTCAAGCTTAGGGAGGTGGAAAGCGGAAGAGAGAGGTCGGACCTAAAAGGATAAGAAGGCTCTCCATCCACTTTATTTATTTGACAGAGGCAGACTGAATCGTGTGCGAGAATCTTTCGAAACAACAACTGAGAGTGACCGACCTGTACCCCGAAAGAAGGAGTTTTCTCTGAAGGCAGGACTTGAAAGAAAAGTAGGCTTTAGCTTGAACAATGAAGTGAAAGGCTTGACTTTCATGTTAGGCGGGCTTACTTGAAAGACTCGCTTTACTGAAAAGGCAGATGAATGCCGTCGAGCAAGTCATTCATTGCTTCGTGTAAAAGCTTGTAAAGGACATGGTGAAAACGTTCTTTCAACTTCTTAGAACAGGGATTTAGACAATGCCCATTTCCTCATGGGTGATCACTCGCTCTTTATCTAGTAATCCAATATGGTTTGAAGCGCTAGACGAATTTAGAGTCTGCATGGACTCAACACCGCCTCTCTTTTCCAAGGGTCGCTGTGACTAATCAACTCAGGTCAAGCTATCCATCCCGCCCTCCGGAACAGGCTACCAAGGAACCAAGCCACCTCTTTATTTTAGTGGTGCTGGTATTCGTAAGTCAGCCGGCTACTAGTCAAGGTCTTCGCTTTGAAAGCAGGAGATTTGCCATTCAATCGATTCCAGCTAATATCTTATGATAAGAAAGGAAAGAGCAAAACTCATTCTGCATTTCCTCTTGGCTATTATTCCTTCCTGTCTCTCTTCTAGTGATCTAAGGAGGGATTTTTTTCATAGAGCTGGATGTAGCTACTTTAGGTTTCTATCAAGCTAGGCCAGCTAAGAATGTCTTTGATGGTAGCTTTGTTCCTACTAGTAGTTTTAGATCAAGATAGAACAACTAATAAGAAAGAAGATAACGGAATAAGGTAGTTCCTGTAAGCCAAGCAGCTATCGAAGAGCGTAGGAGAGAGATCAAAGAGTAGTCCTCTTGTGACAGACAACCTTAGAAGCAGATTCCTATCCTTTTGTTGTGAGGCTGACTTGAGAAGTTCTGCTCGTGTAGCTCTCTTTGACTCCTTATGTTTGTTGGGAGTAAGTATTTCCATACTCCTGAGGCGACAGATGCTTTCTCTCTCTCTAGGCGCAGACTTATTCTTTTCGGCCCTGAGAGCTGGGAGTCTTATCTGGGAGAGCGGTTCACTCGTCAGATTGATGGAGTCGTCCGAGTGCCGATTGATCCTCCTACTCATATGACTTGACTTTTTAGGTCCATTCCTGCTATGGATGATCGACCTCTTGAGGAGAGACTTCAGGCAGCGGATATGGATTACCTCACTTTCAGGAGCATCTCCATTGGCTTCATTGTGGATGTCACCCCTGTCCTTGGTGGTATGATGGTCGGGGGCAAGGTACTTGACCACTGGCTGGTAAATCTTCTTTCCCTTTTTATATTCCTTTCAAGAATCTTGCTGAACTTGTGCTGACTTTCTACCTTTGTTTTACCTTGCAGCATCACATACGCCCCAATCAGGTTTTGATCACCAGGACAGAGCAGTCTCGGATGCAGGCACCGAAGAGAGCTGTTGGGTTGTGGAAGTGAGTTTTAAGATGTCAGAGATATAAAAAATGGGCTGAGACAAACCATTGGGAGCCAAGTTCTTAAGCTTAGGGTAAGGAAAAGTATTTTCATGAAAGCGGACATGACTACTTATATAAACACGACCACTTTTGGGGTCAAAACAACGATAACCCTTGTAATGAGGGGCATAGCCCAAGAAAACACACTCAACAGATCGTGGTTGTAATTTATTTGCAGAGGTAGCCACAAAGTTTGGAAAGCATGCACACCCAAAGGGTTTCAAAAAAGAATAATCAGGCAGCCTCTGAAATCAAATTTAATATGGAGATTTGTTTTGCAATAATGGTGTAGGTAGACGATTAATAGTGAAAACCTCCGCATAAGCAGCATCAAGCCAATATTGAGATGGCATAGAAGCCTCAATCAAAAAAGATCGAGTCATCTCTAAAATATGGCGATGCTTACGTTCAGCTACACCATTCTGTTGTTGAGTGTCAGGACAGGATTTTCTGAAATAAATGCCATGTTTTAGAAATAAGTCTCCCATAGGAGTATTGTCAAACTCCCGTCCACCATCACTTTGAAACATCTTAATCTTGCAATCAAAAAGATTTTCAATTAAAACCTTAAAATTGCAAAAATGAGAATAGACTTCCGATTTATGTTTCATTGGATATATCCATGTGAAGCGAGTAAAATCATCAATGAACGAAACATAATATTTAAAACCTTTATTAGAAAGCACAGGACTCTGCCATACATCAGAATGAATTAATGCAAACGGAACAGTAGTTCTGTGTTCAGCTGAATCAAAAGGAAGTCTATGTGACTTGGCTAAACGACAAGTCGTACAATCATTAGAAAACGATGAATTCAAAGTAACAGTTTTGTTTTTCCTAAGCAAACTAAGAACTTGAGCTCCACAATGACCCAGACGACGATGCCACAACTCTCCAGACTCACTCAGAGCAAGGTTGGCAGGAACAGGCATGGACTCAAACTGAATCGGGTAGACATTGCCGACACTGGGGGCCTGCAATAGGACTTCACCCGTGGTCTTGTCCTTGACACAAACACAAGAGGCGTTAAAAACCACACTACAGTTATTGTCACGACACAATTGTCTTACAGACAGAAGGTTATGCCGAAGTTGAGGTACATGAAAAACGTTTTTTTTAAGAGTTAAAGGCCGAGAAGAAGTAGGTAACTTTATCATGCCAACTTGTGAAATCGGTAACAGCGTACCATTACCAACTTTAACCTGGGAAGAACCGGAGTAAGGGGATTTACAAAGTAACTTACCATCCTCAGGTGTCATGTGTGAGGCAGCCGCTGAATCAGGGTACCAAACTTGTTCACTTTTTCAACAGGATTGAAAGTAGCGAATGCAGGAAGCACTGGTTGCTGACGAGGTTGATACCGTCACGGACATGCATCAGCAGAATGCCCCGGAACATGACAAATCTGACAGACAGTGTTAGGATGAGATCAACAAATCCCTTCTGAAGAGTTATTACCTGCAGATAAAGAGTGAGTAGTAGAAGTAGAGGTGCCAACAGTATTTAACAATGAAACAACAGAATCACGAAATACAGAACAATAAGGCATGCTCTTAGCTGAAGACTGATTCTGGCGGTTGTTGTTGTTCCGGTTGTTGTATCTACCTTTACCCCCTTTGTTATTCTTTCCATGGCCCCCCTTATTGTTGTGATTAGCACCCGATTGATTGGATGAATTAACGCCCCTTTGGTCAGAACCTCCGTGACTAGTAGCAACAAACGCCTGATGAACCGGCGTATCTCTCCCTCGTTGATACTTAAGGCGGTTCTCATAAAAAATCTACTTCGATCTCAAATCATCAAAAGAATACGATCCAGGCATCATTGAAAAGGTATTAACAAAAGTGTCATACTCAGGAGGTAAGCCTGCTGTGGTGAACTGAATGAGTTCAAGATCTGAGACAGGTGATTGAATAGCAGCTTCAGAGTCTGCTATTGTTTTAATGACCCTCAAATAGTCCTCAACTGATTGATGGTCTTCCTTATTAAGATTAGTAAGCATACGTTTCAAATCAAGAGCCAACGCGCAGCTTGCAGTATTGAATCGGGACTCTAAACGTTGCCAAAGCCAAATATGATAACTATGAGTCAAATCTCTAATTTCAGTCAGGGTGTCCTTAGAAACAGTAGCGAATATCCAGGCCCTAACAAGTTGATCAACACGAATCCATAGACCATGAACAGGATTCGGTTGTTGCATGCCATAAGACACAACAATATGACTCACAGGTTGAGGAATAGAACCATCAATCATACCTTGTAATTGATGCATCACCAAAAAATACACAAATTGTGTCTTCCACGAAAGGAAATCATCAACCGACGCAAGCACCGTAGTGACAAAGTCACGTTGAGACTCCATATGCTCGCGGAAAGAGGAGGCAAACCACCCATGTCCAGTTGCTGAGAGAAAGTTGACGTCCAAGTCGGGTCTCCCATCGGCCCAGAAGTGAACCCTGCTGAATTCGGATCCACCAGTCCAGAAACTTGAGGGAACGAGAACGATGGTATGTAGCCGCCAGAGAAGGAGGGAAACCCTGTGTAACCACCGTAGAAGGAGGAAAACGGGATCGTCGGCTGAGAAGCAGGCCACGACAGAGGCGGCGGCGGTTGGGGCAGGGACGAAACAGCAACAGTAGACGGCACCGGCGGAGGAGGAGGAAACGCAAAACCAGAGGAAGTCTGGGTAGTCATGGTCGACGTCTCCTGGGTTTCAAGCGGGGTGCTTGTCTGTTTGGGCGACGCCGGAGAAGAAGAGGTCGAGTCTGATGCAACCGAGGAGGCCCAGGTTTTGAGGCAGAGATGTGAGGACGTCGTTCGGGGTTCGTGGCTAGGAGTCAGTCACTTCGACAAAGAGCGTCCTTAATTAGAACTTTAACAGTTGAATGAAAGATATTATGATTTTCTTATTTCCCCTTTGATATGATGAATAGAACGAGTTTACCGGTGAAGTGAGCGAAGCTTTGAGCCTGTGTAGGTTATTATTTGATTCCAGTCTTCCCTTCCTTTGATGACAGATTATCATCATCAATAGCTACAGATTCCCATTCTCAATGAATGGAAGTTGGCACCTACTAAACCAAGTGCCTTTCTTTCAAAGGGAGAGGGGAATTCGTTTAGATTAATACCTATAGCGTAGATAGAAGCACGTCTAACCTAACGATGACCACTCAGTGGAAGATTTTCCCTATCCCTACATTTAGAGAGGACTCTACTTCCGAGTCTCATGAAGTTGAAGCCAATGATCAGTATTTTCAAGCTAGGGTAGGTGTATTGTTCTTTATGCACAAGGTTTTTCTTCTCAACCAAGGTCCAAAAGGAAGAAGTGGACGTAGTGAAGAAGTAGCTCTACCGACATCCAGAGCTTCCACCAAGGCAAGCGAAATCCTCATCTATTGCTGCGGATTCTCGAAGAGGCATAGAGTCCTTCGAAGAGAGACTGGTGCCTTATCCTACCTGGGTCTTGTTAAAGGCCAATCGCATTCAGCAGTGATTCCAAAATGTGCTAAAAAGCCGTGATTTTCTTCATCAACGGTAAAGTCATCCCATTACTGAACCGGCTAAAAGCCTCGAAAAACGGCCATTCAACAAAGATTTGATTTGACTGGAAAGACGTTAAACACGAACCGCCAATGCTGGAACCGCATCCCATAGCGGCACCGTTTGCCATTCATTCATGAACTGGCACTGGCTTTCATCTAGTTCCAACGATTCCTACTTATTCTTATTTCACACTTTCCATAACCCCCACAGGAAGAAAGGACACTAAATAAAGATCTATTCTAATTGAAGGGGGCAACGGCACCCGAAGCTCATTGGGCTTTCAGAGGCATAACAGGAAAGAGCGGACCAGCTAACCGAACTGCAAAGAAAGCAGTCGCAGCCGGGGATATCTTTTTTTTTGCTGGATGTAGTGTTTGCGCACCAACAGGAGTCGGGCCTTGGTTGTTTCAGTACATTCCAGTTCCAATTCAGTTCGCGTAGTTCGTAGCCATCGTTCGAGGAAAGAACTTGTATTACTTTGATTCATTAACTGTAAATCTGGCAATTCCTACCAGGGTGGTGGGTCAGAGCAGATTCCCTTGCTTTAGGGCAGGAATAGCGGAATGGTTAGGGGGCTTGTCTTTAAGCAGCTGGCTTCCACGTAGCTACAGCTGCAGAGGATAGTCTCTAAAAACTACAACCGTCTCTTCCTTCTTCTTATTCTCCGAAAACATACAACGGTTTTGGCAATCACTCTACTGACAGAGAACTTAAGAACTACCAATAAGCCTGACGGCAGACAGCTAACATGGTAAATGTCGTCTTCCTTTACAATGACTTCTTCCTTTCCTCTTCACCATACGAAATTCGAGCTCACCCTCGGATCAGGGATACCTTAAGTCAGCAGCTTCCTTTGAAGATAGGGCATTTACATAAACTCCGAAGCCGTACCCAGGGAGCTTACATCAGGAAACTCCCAAGCTTGCCGAGGAAGGAACAAAAGAGAGAAAGACACCGTCCAACCGCTTATATATGTGCGCGTACCACTTTCGTCTATCTTTACACTCTGCGCTCCCTTAGATCATTGGCTACCAGAAAGAAGCAAACTCAGGAACATCAATATGGTTAGGGATCATTAAGGTACGGCCCGACGCCTATTCCTTTCTGCCTTTTGAACGAATCGTCAACCTCAATTAGCAGATTCATTAGAAACCCTTCTTGGAAGACTCAATTCATTAGATAAGCCTAGTACATAATCACTGATAGCATCATTCACTGAGAGGATCATTCCTGAAATTCACAAAGAAATTAATGGGCATTTTGAAGCAAGTTGATCTGCGAAGACTAACCTCGTAGCTCACTTATATCAATCAGTTCAAGCATTGACAAACCCGCCTTCCTTCTGTGTTCAGGACGGAGAAGACTCTTTCTGCCTTTGTCGAACTGCCTTGACGCGCAGGCTTTGACCTGCTTTCAAAAGCTTACCGGAGAGCAGATTCTTTATTACTGACTTTTCGCGGTTGATCGCACCTCGCACCTAAATCGGTCCTTGTGAGGAGGAGGTTCCAAGGGGCATACATTTCTCCGACCAGGTCAAGTTGCACTTTAGATTATGGATGGAGATAAAGTTTTCATCAGCAGACCGCCAATGACCCACATAGATTCCCTGCCAGCACTTTTTAGAAGATAAAACCTATAATATGTGGGCCCTTGAGTGCCCACTTTGATGGTGATTGCATTCGCCTATTCTATCCCCAGTCCCTTGCTGCAAGAGCAGAAGTCTTTAAGCTTTTCTCAGTAGAGAAAGAGTGGTGACGCTCTCATAGTAGCAATCTCAATTCGCAACTGCTCACTGATTCGCCTTCGTCACTGAAGACCATGTGGTTGGCTTTTTGGACAGAGCCGATGCTCCGCAATTAGCTATGTTCGCAACATCTTCTTTGTCACAGCCTGCTTACTGAAGGCTCACCGCCCTGTCCCTCTTCGTCTTCATATTTTTTTCAAATAGCATATGTAATCACTTCTTCTTCTCTTCTTTCAGTTACTTTCTGTAGCGAGAAAATCTCTAAAAGACAATATCAC